ACAAACAATTGAGGCAAATCTAGCTCTTAGACGCGCTAGGACACGAGTCGAGGCTAGCAATGCGATTTCATAACTAGTTGTTGTGTACGAATAATCAAAGGAACTTCTGTATAAACAGAACCTCTGTTTATACACCCCTTTTTTTCCTGCCAATTGAAATTGAATACAATCAAAAAAAAAATCAAGTGGAATCGGATAGATTCTTATGCAATGAATTGCAATTCAAAAATGAATAGAAATATAGAAGAAAAGCTAAAAAATCAATAAAAGAGGGTGATCAGAAAAACTTATTAGATACCACGATTCTGGTATCTAATAAGTTCTACCTACTATTGGATTTGAACCAATGACTCCCGCCGTATGAAAGCAATACTCTACCACTGAGTTAAGTAGGCCCTTTATTATCACAAAGATAAACAAAAGGAACTCATCACATCATATCGATATATCGATGGATTATAAATCTAATATTACTTCGAAGCAATACCCATCAAAGAGATATGTGTTAGATCATGTAATATTCATCTTGACAAGAAATTCTCTACATAATATGATTAAATATGTATCACAAACACATCACAAACACAAGGGCTATAGCTCAGTTGGTAGAGCACCTCGTTTACACGTGCGCCAATGATTTTCAGAGGAGTCCTTCCCATCATGAAATCAAAAGAATTGATCTTATTGAGAAATCTATGTCTTACTCCCTAATGTTTAAGGAACAAAACAAGAGAACAATAGCCTGACAAAAGGTTCTCGGTCCGATTTTGGTGCCCATTTGAGTGCCAAATAGAACCTATCCTTGATTTGAGATATTGATAGGGTGAATACCCAGTCTATTCAATGCTAGTCATTAATGAGTGAGTATAAGGACCTCAAAAAATTCTCTTTTCGCCCGATGAACTTTAAGGTGTAGGAAGTTTCATATTTGGTTTTTTAAACAGGGCGATAGAGACTCCATTTAACTTAGGTTGATCTGATCTCGGCAAGAAGCAGACCTACGTCAAGATAACCCTTCTTTGAAACACTTTGGTAATGCTCCTGAGCGAAATCAAAATAACGAATCAGAGCACATGGAGTCATCTCCTTATTGGCAAGAATAAAGATGGCAGACTAACTGATATTTCTATCAGTTAATGAAAGAGCCCAATGCAAAAAAAGGCATGTTGGGTCTTTGAAACAGTTCGAATCATTTTGATAATAATCAGTTTGATCTGTTTTACCGAGAAGGTCTACGGTTCAAGTCCGTATAGCCCTAATAAAAATACAAAAATTGGATAGTTTTTGTTTACTCATTATTTTATTGTATTCTTTGTTGTTTGTAACTGGTCGCTTACGGTTACTTGTTTCATCGAAAAAACCATTCCTACAAGCCCCCTCGCGGGATCGCTCAGAGCAGAACATAAAACTGAAAACAGAAGCCTCTTTGATTAAACCCAATCCATATATATATTTTTTTTTTATTTCTTTTTTTCTAATCCAACGGCGAAAGCACTCTGCTGGCCCGCAATCAATTGTCAAACTTCTTTTCTTTGGTATACCTACCCAATCCTGGATAATTTTTGGAGTCAAAATTAGGTTCGGACATGAAAGCGGTTACAGACTCTAACCTAACCCAATCTTAATCGAATCTAATAGTAAGCCACATAAATCTAGGAGCTTTCTTGATTATTGATTGAATACGAAAAGATAAGACTACGTGTTTTTTACTATGTTTGCTAGATAAGGTATACCAAGAAAAAAGCCTGTTTGACAATCTTTCCAATTCAATTTACCAAAGATCTTCGTTTTTCAAACTTTGACTTGTCTACAAATTAAGGCGCTCTTAGATTTGTTCTGGTGGATTCTAATAAAAAAGAAAAAGAATAGACCAAGACTAATAATACTCTAAATTCCGAGATCCAAATTACTAGACATTTTAATACATCTGACTATTATTCTAAATCACTAATAAAAAAAAAAGACAAAAAAGACAGTCTCCCTCTTTGAGGATTCTAGTCATAAAATAAACATAAACTAGTCATAAACATAAAAAAAATAGAATATAATAAATATATATAAATAGATTTCCATTTTTATTTTGTAGAAAAAATTCATCCGAAGGAAGGCGAAAGCAAGAAAGTTTTATTTGTTTTGTATAAGAGGAGTATATATTTATAACTACTCTATCTATATCAAAAAAAATCTAAGTAAGTTTAATGGAAATAGGATTACTGTTGATGAATCTTGAAACGAGACATGTACCGCAGCCAACAAACGAAACTAGATAGGTCGATCAAAATGATTTGTTGTTTTGACTAAACAGTTATGGATGGCTTCACAATTAATTCCAATTGAATCGACTAATCAGGTATATTTTTCACATTCATAGGAGTTCGTCTATGTTTCTGCTTTACGAATATGATATTTTCTGGGCATTTCTAATAATATCAAGTGTTATTCCTATTTTGGCATTTCTAATTTCCGGAGTTTTAGCCCCAATTAACAAAGGGCCAGAGAA